CATTTTTTTATATTTATATACAAAAATATTAAAAATGGTTTAATTTTTAATTAACATAAATATCTTTATACAGGTATATATAAAATTTAATATATATATTTTATTTTATAATATAAATATATATATATATATAAGTTAAATTATTAATATATTTATATATATATTTAATTTAATAATAAATATAAATATTTAATTTATTAATATAATTAATAATATATTTCTATCTAAACAGAGCTATAATTGCTTAGAGAATATAAACTTTTACAATAATATTAATAGAAGAAAAATAAGAGAAATATTAAAAATTTATTAATGTTTATTAAATATATAATATATAAAAAAAAAAAAAAAAAATCTATACAAAAAAATAAATAAATAGATAAATTTTTTATGTTTTTGTAAATTTATTATAAATTTATTTTACATATAAATTTTAGTATTAAATTTTAATTATTTTGATAATAATTAATTAAATATTGTAGTAATTAAAATTAAAAATTTAAGAAATTAAGATTTAGTAATATTAAAATTAATAACTAATTTTGTGCCAGCAGTTGCGGTTAAACAAAAGTTAAATTAAATTATTTCAGGTTATAATTAATAATAAAAAATTAAATTAAATATTAATTTATTAGGTGAAATTTTAATTATAATTAAAATTTATATAAAAATTATGATTTAATAAATTTTAATTTAAACTAGGATTAGATACCCTATTATTAAAAATTTAATTTAAAGTACTAAAATAGTAAATAATATATTATTGAAACTTAAATAATATGGCGGTATTTTAGTTCATTTAGAGGAATCTGTCTAATAATTGATAATCCACGAATAAATTTACTTAATTTATAATTTTGTATATCATTGTTAAAAAAATATTTTTAAATAATTAATAATATTTTAATATTTAAAATAAAATTTAATTCAGATCAAGATGCAGATTATAATTGAGATTAAGATGGATTACAATAAATTTATTTAAACAAAAAAAAATTTTGTAAAATATAATAGAAGGTGGATTTAAATGTAATTTTAATTAATTTATTGAAATGATTAAAAATTAAAATATGTACATATTGCCCGTCACTTTCATTTTAAAATTGAAATAAGTCGTAACAAAGTAGAGGTACTGGAAAGTGTTTCTAGAATGAACAAATTAGAGCTTGTTAAGTATTTCATTTACATTGAAAAGAAATTATAAATTAATAATTAATTTGAATAGAAAAATTAATAAAAAATAAATAATAAAAGAATTTTTAATATTGGGGGATATTAAAGTATTTTTTTAAAAAAAATATTAATTTTTATAGTAAAATAGTATTGTAAAATAAATTTGAAATAATTGAAAATAAATTAAAAATAAAGTAATTTTAATTTAATGTATCTTGGGTATCAGAGTTTATTAAAAAATGTTTTTTAGAAAAAAAAATCTCGAATTTAAAAGAGTTAATTAATTAAAAAAATTAATGTTGAATAATTATTTTAAATAATTAATTAGAAATGAAATGTTAATCGTTTTTAAATATATCTAGTTTTTTTAGAAAAAAATTTAATTTAAAATTTAAAAAATTTTATTAAAAAATATTTTTTAATAAAATTTTTAAAATTTAATATATTAAGGGATAAGCTTTAATATAAATATTTATAATTAATTAATTTATATCATAAAAATTTTAAAATTTATATTGTTTAAAAATTAAAATTTTTTATAAAAAATTTTAATAAAAATAAAATTTAATATAATTTAATTTTTTATAAAAAAATAATTTTTAATAAAAAAAAATTAGAAATAATGATAAAATTAGTATATTTATATTAAAAATAATAAGGTAAATTTAATTTAAATTAAAGGAATTCGGCAAATATTTATATTCACTTGTTTATCAAAAACATGTCTTTTAGAAAATAATTTAAAGTCTAATCTGCCCACTGATAAATTATTAAAGGGCTGCAGTATATTGACTGTACAAAGGTAGCATAATAAATAGTCTTTTAATTGAAGACTTGTATGAAAGATTTAATGAAATATAAACTGTCTCTGATTTAATAATAGAAATTAATTTTTTAGTTAAAAAGCTAAAATTTTTTTAAAAGACGAGAAGACCCTATAGAGTTTTATTTTATTATTATTTAAGATTATATTTATAATTAAAAATTAAAATTAGTATTAAAATTTTATTGGGGTGATAAAAAAATTAAAATAACTTTTTTTAAAATTTATTAACATAAATAAATGAAAATTTGATCCATAAATTATGATTAAAAGAAAAAATTACCTTAGGGATAACAGCGTAATATTTTTTTTTAGTACAAATAAAAAAAAAAGATTGCGACCTCGATGTTGGATTAAGATAAAATTTAAATGCAAAAGTTTAAAAGTTTTGATCTGTTCGATCATTAAAATCTTACATGATCTGAGTTCAAACCGGTGTAAGCCAGGTTGGTTTCTATCTTTAAAATAAAAAAAATATTTTAGTACGAAAGGATCAAATATTATTAATAATTAAATTAATTAGAATATTAGTAAATTTTATATAAGCTATTTTGACAGAAAAATGTAATGATTTTAGAAGTCATAAATATATAAATTTATATTATATAAATAGTAAATGATATTTATGGATTTAGTTAATATTATTATTGGTATTTTAATTTTATTAATTGGAGTATTAATTGGAGTTGCTTTTTTAACTTTATTAGAACGGAAAGTTTTAGGTTATATTCAAATTCGTAAAGGTCCTAATAAAATAGGAATAATAGGAATTTTACAACCTTTTTCTGATGCTATTAAATTATTTACTAAAGAACAAGTTTACTTAAATTATTCAAATTATTTTTCTTTTTATTTTTCTCCTATTGTTAGTTTTAGATTATCTTTAATAATTTGAATAGTTATTCCTTATTTGTTTAATATAATAATATTTAATTTAGGGGTATTATTTTTTTTATGTTGTATAAGAATTGGAGTATATACTTTATTAATTGCTGGTTGAGCTTCAAATAGAAATTATTCTTTATTAGGGGGATTACGTGCAGTTGCTCAAACAATTTCTTATGAAGTTAGATTATCATTAATTTTAATATCAAGAATTATTATGATCATAGATTTTAATATAATTAAATTTACAGAATATCAAAATTTAGTTTGATTAATTTTAATAATAATACCTTTAAGAATATGTTTTTTATCTTCTTTGATGGCTGAAACTAATCGTACTCCATTTGATTTTGCAGAGGGGGAAAGAGAATTAGTTTCAGGATTTAATATTGAATATAGAAGAGGTGGATTTGCTTTAATTTTTTTAGCTGAGTATTCTAGAATTTTGTTTATAAGAATATTATTTGTTATCATTTATATAGGAGGATATGAATTAAATTTATTATTTTATTTAAAATTAGTTTTTATATCTTTTTTTTTTATTTGAGTTCGAGGGACATTACCTCGTTATCGTTATGATAAATTAATATATTTATGTTGAAAAAGATATTTACCTATTTCTTTAAATTATTTATTATTTTTTTTAGGTTTAAAAATAATTTTAAATTATAAAATAAATTTAGTATAAATTAATAGAATATTTATATTCTTTCTTAAGTTTTCAAAACAAATGCTTATTGACAAGCTCATTAATTTAATTAATGATTAAAAATTAATTTATCTCAAATTTTATTTAAAATTGGGTTAATAATAAAATATAAAAAGTAAATTAATGTTAATAATTGTCCTGTAATAATATAAGGTGTTTCTACAGATCGGGCTCCAATTCAAGTTAAAAGAATAATAGTTGAAATTATAGATCAAAATAAAATTTGATTTAAAGGATAAAATTGTATACCTTGAATTTTTTTATTAAAAGTAAATGGTAAAATAATTAAAATTATAATTGATATAACTAAAGCAATTACACCTCCTAATTTATTAGGAATTGATCGTAAAATAGCATAAGCAAATAAAAAATATCATTCTGGTTGAATGTGAATAGGGGTAACCAAAGGATTAGCTGGAATAAAATTATCTGGGTCTCCAAGTAAATAAGGATTAGTAAGAGAAAGAAAAGTTAGAATTAAAATTAAAATAATAAATCCAATTAAATCTTTAAAAGAAAAAAATGGGTGAAAAGGAATTTTATCAAGATTTCTGTTAATTCCTAAAGGATTATTAGATCCTGTTTGATGTAAAAATAATAAATGAATTATTGTTATTATTAAAATAATAAATGGTAATAAAAAATGGAAAGTATAAAATCGAGTTAAAGTAGCATTATCTACTGCAAATCCTCCCCAAATTCAATTAACTAATATTGTACCAAGATAAGGAATTGCAGATAAAAGATTAGTAATTACGGTAGCTCCTCAAAATGATATTTGTCCTCAAGGTAAAACGTATCCTATAAAAGCAGTAGCTATTAATAAAAATAAAATAATAACACCAATTATTCAGGTAAATTTTAAATTAAAAGATTCATAATAAATACCTCGTCCAATATGAAGATAAACACAAATAAAAAAAAAAGATGCTCCATTAGCATGTAAGGTTCGAATTAATCATCCATAATTTACATTTCGACAAATATAGTTAACACTAAAAAAAGCTAAATCAATATTTGCTGTGTAATATATGGTTAAAAATAATCCTGTTAAAATTTGAATTATTAAGCATAAAGCTAATAAAGAACCAAAATTTCATCATGATGAAATATTAGTTGGGGTTGGTAAATCAATTAATGATCCATTAATAATTTTAATTACTGGATGAGTTTTACGAATAGATTTAAAAAAAAAAGTTATCATTAGTTAAATGATCGTAAAGGACCAAAGAAAATATTTGTGATTTTTACAATTGCAATAAGAGTAATAAATAAATAAATAATTAATATTAATATTAAATAATAATTTTGTTTATTATATAATTTTAATAAATTAAAATTATATTCATTATTAAAAAATAAAAATAAGTTAAAAAAATTTTTTATATCTCCATTAAAAGAAAAATTTATTCAATTTAAATTATTTTTAAAAAGATAGGTAAAATAAAAGATTATAATAATAGAAAAAAAAAAATAAAATTTGTTAATAAAAGGAATTTTAAATAATTCATTAGAAGCTACACTAGAAACATAAATAAATAAAACTAATAGACCTCCTAAAAAAATTAAAAAAAGAATATAAGAAAATCAATAAGTATTAATTAGTATACCTGATAAAAGACAAGTTAAAAAAGTTTGTCTTAAAATTAATAATCCTATTGCAAAAGGATGATTAATAAAAAATAATAAAATTGAGATAAAAATTAGTAAGAATGATAAAAATATTTTTAAAATATCAAAGAATAGTTTATAAAAATAATAATTTTGGAGATTATAGATAAAGAAAATCTTTTTCTTTGAAGTTTTTAAAGAAAAATTCTTATTTTTGATTTACAAGACCAAAGTTTTATTTTAAACTATAAAAACTAAAAAAATGATTGATTAATGATAAATATAAGATTATTAATTATTATTATATTTATATTTGGAAATATAATTTTTGTTTCTAAACATAAACATTTATTAATTGTTTTAATAAGTTTAGAATTTATAGTATTAAGAATTTTTTTTTTTATAATAATGTATTTAATAATAATTAATTATAATATATATATATTAATAGTTTTTTTAGTTTTTTCTGTATGCGAAGGAGCATTAGGGTTATCTATTTTAGTTTCAATAATTCGAACACATGGTAATGATTATTTTCAAAGTTTTAATTTAATTTAATGATAAAATTTTTAATGATAATAATTTTTATAATACCTTTATGTTTAAAAAAAAATATATTTTGGTTGGTTCAAATATTAATATTATTTATAATCTTAATATTTATAAATTTTATAATTTCAATTATGACTTTTTGTAATTTAAGTTATATTTTTGGATGTGATATAATTTCTTATGGTTTAATTCTTTTAAKAATTTGGATTGGGAGATTAATGGTTATAGCTAGAGAAAGTTTATATAAAAGTAAATTTTATTCTCAATTATTTTTATTAAATATTATTATTTTAATAATTATATTATATATAACTTTTAGAGTAATAAATTTATTCTTATTTTATTTATTTTTTGAAAGAAGATTAATTCCTACATTAATATTAATTATTGGTTGGGGGTATCAACCTGAGCGAATTCAAGCTGGTATATATTTATTATTTTATACTTTATTTGCTTCCTTACCTTTATTAATAGGAATTTTTTATATTTATCATGAAATAAATTATATAATAATATATTTTTTAAAATTTTATGATTATAATTTAATTTTATTATATTTATGTTTAATTATAGCTTTTTTAGTAAAAATACCAATATATTTTAGACATTTATGATTACCTAAGGCTCATGTTGAAGCACCAATTTCTGGTTCAATAATTTTAGCTGCAATTATATTAAAATTAGGGGGTTATGGTCTTTTACGAATTATAATTATTTTACAAAAAATTAATTTTAAAATAAGTTATATTTGAATTGTTATTAGATTAATTGGAGGATTTTATATTAGTTTAAAATGTTTTTGTCAAATTGATATTAAATCATTAATTGCATATTCATCTGTTGCTCATATAAGAATTGTGATTGGGGGTATTATAACAATAAATTATTGAGGGTATATAGGAGCTTATATTTTAATAATCGGGCATGGATTATGTTCTTCTGGGATATTTTGTTTATCTAATATAAATTATGAGCGTTTAAATAGTCGAAGATTATTTATTAATAAGGGGATAATAAATTTTATACCTTCTATAAGAATATGATGATTTTTATTAATATCTTCTAATATGGCTGCTCCTCCTTCTTTAAATTTAGTTGGAGAAATTAGATTAATTAATAGTTTAATAAGTTGATCTTGATTAAGAATAATTATACTAATATGTATTTCTTTTTTTAGAGCTGGTTATAGATTATATTTATATTCTTATACACAACATGGAAAATATAATAAGAGAGTTTATAGATTTTATAGTGGAACTTCTCGAGAATATTTGGTATTAATATTACACTGGTTACCTTTAAATATCTTAATTTTAAAAATTGATTATAGAATAATTTGATTTTACTTAAATAATTTAAAAAAAAATATTAGTTTGTGGAACTAAAAATATGATATAATCATTTTAAGTTATTAATAAATATAATATTTGTTTTATTAGATTTTTTTTTTTATTTTTTTTTATATTAATTAATTTTTTTATAATAATTTATTTTATTATAAATAATATAGTTGTATTTTTAGAATGGGAAATTATTTCTTTTAATTCAACAATTATTGTTATATCTATTTTATTGGACTGAATATCTTTATTATTTATAATATTCGTTTCTTTAATTTCTTCTTCTGTTATTTTTTATAGAAAAGAATATATAAGATCTGAATTAAATTTAAGTCGTTTTATTATATTAGTTTTATTATTTGTTTTTTCTATAATTTTATTAATTATTAGACCAAATATAATTAGAATTTTTTTAGGTTGAGATGGTTTAGGATTAGTATCTTATTGTTTAGTAATTTATTATCAAAATATTAAATCTTATAATGCTGGAATGTTAACTGCTTTATCTAATCGTATTGGTGATGTAATAATTTTAATATTAGTTTCTTGAATATTAAATTATGGAAGTTGAAATTATATTTTTTATTTAGATTTTATAAAAAATGATTATTCAATAAAAATTATTGGGGTATTAGTTATTATTGCTGCTATAACTAAAAGAGCTCAAATTCCATTTAGATCTTGATTACCTGCTGCGATAGCTGCTCCTACTCCTGTTTCTGCTTTAGTTCATTCTTCAACTTTAGTGACTGCTGGGGTTTATTTATTAATTCGTTTTAATAATTTATTAATTGATATATTTTTTTTTAAATTATTATTATTATTATCTGGATTAACTATAATAATAGCTGGAATTTGTGCAAATTATGAATTTGATTTAAAAAAAATTATTGCTTTATCAACTTTAAGACAATTAGGTTTAATAATAAGAATTTTAAGTATAGGATTTTATGATTTAGCTTTTTTTCATTTATTAACTCATGCTATATTTAAAGCATTATTATTTATATGTGCTGGAGTTATTATTCATATAATAAATGATAATCAAGATATTCGTTTAATGGGGGGAGTTAGATTGTATATTCCTTTAACTTCTTTATGTATGAACATTTCTAATTTAGCTTTATGTGGTATTCCTTTTTTGGCTGGATTTTATTCAAAGGATATGATTTTAGAAGTAGTATCAATAAGAAATTTAAATTTATTAGTTTTTTATTTATATTATTTTTCTACTGGGTTAACTATATTTTATACTATTCGTTTATTAATATATTTAATAATTAATGATTTAAATTTATTAAAAATTTATAATTTATATGATGAAAACTATATTATATTAAAAAGTATATTTATTTTATTATTTATAAGATTAGTTACTGGTAGATTATTGAGATGAATAATTTTTTATTATCCTTATATAATTTATTTATCTTTTTCTATGAAAATAATAGTTATTTATGTAAGAATTATTGGTTTATTAATAGGTTGAATAATTAGAAATATAAATATTTATTCTTTAAATAAATTTATTAAATTTTATTATTTAAGAGTTTTTTTTACTACTATATGATTTTTACCAAATTTATCAACTTATGGGGTAAATTATTATTTTTTAAAATTAGGTCAAAATTTAGTAAAGAATGTAGATATAGGATGAATAGAAATATATAGTGGTCAAGGATTTTATAAAATTATTAAGTTTTATTCTTTAATTAATATTATTTTTCAAATAAATAATTTTAAGATTTATTTATTTAGATTTATTTTATGAATTATAATTTATATTATTTTAATTATAATTTATTTAAATAGCTTATAAAAGAGTATAATATTGAAGATATTATGGTGATTATTAAATCTTTAAATATATATATATATATATATATATATTTATAAAAAATAAATTTTTTATTATTACAATGAAAATGTAATGTTTTTATTAAACTATATAAATTAAAGAAATATTAATGAGTTTATTCACTAAAAATTAAGTTAGCAGCTTAATTATAAAATATTTCTAATTGGAATATTAATTCAATTTTATCATTAACAGTGATATACCTCTAATTTGGTTTCAATTAATAAATAAGGAGTAATTAACTCTATCTTTTAAGTCGAAATTAAATGCAAAATTGCTTCTTATTTAAGATAAATTAATTTAAATTAATATTTTTTGAATGCAAATCAAATGTTTTTATAAACTATAATCCTGATTTTAATTTGTTCAATTTAATATATTTTGATTTCATTCATGGTATAATCCAATTAATAATATAATAATAAAAAAGAATCTAATTTTAAATCAATTAATAAAATTAACATTTAAAAATGAAGGAATTATAGGGAAAATTAAAGCAATTTCTACATCAAAAATTAAAAAAATTACTGTAATTAAAAAAAAATGTAAGGAAAAAGGAATTCGAGCAATAGATTTTGGATCAAATCCACATTCAAATGGTGAACATTTTTCTCGATCAAGAAATGATTTTTTAGATAAGATAAATGAAATTATTAAAAAAATATTTGCAATAATAATTATAATAAAAGATGTTATAATTAATAAATTAATTATTTATATTAAAAGTATTAAACTTTTTGATTGGAAGTCAAATATACTAAATATATTATATAAATAATTAATTTCCTCATCAATAAATAGAAATATAAAGGAATAATCAAACTACATCTACGAAATGTCAATATCATGCTGCAGCTTCAAATCCTAAATGATGGGAACTAGAAAAATGATTATTTAAATATCGAATAAAACATGTTAATAAAAAAATAGTTCCAATAATAACGTGAAGTCCATGAAATCCAGTTGCTATAAAAAATGTTGAGCCATAAATTCTATCTGCAATTGTAAAAGATGCTTCAATATATTCATAAGCTTGTAAAATTGTAAAATAAATACCTAATAAGATAGTAATAAATAAACTTTGATAAGTTTGAGTAAAATTATTTTCTATTAATGCATGATGAGCTCATGTTACAGTAATACCTGAAGTAATTAAAATAATAGTATTAAGAAGAGGAATTTGGAAGGGATTAAAAGGAATAATTCTTATAGGAGGTCATATAGCACCAATTTCAATATTAGGAGATAATCTTCTATGGAAAAAAGCTCAAAAAAAAGAAATAAAAAAAAAAATTTCTGAGATAATAAATAAAATTATTCCCCAACGAAGACCTTTAGTAACTAAAATTGTATGTTTACCTTGATATGTTCCTTCACGACAAATATCTCGTCATCATTGGTATATAGATAATAATACAATAATATAACCTAAAATAAGTAAATTTATATTAAAATTATGGAATCATTTTACTATTCCAGTTACTAATGTTATTACACCAATAGCTCTAGTTAAAGGTCATGGACTATAATCGACTAAATGATATGGATGATTATGATTAAGGGTCATTAATTTAATTAACTTCACTAGAATAAAGAGTTCTTAAAATAGTAATAACGTAAGATTGAATAATTGCAACTGCTGATTCTAAAATTAATAATAAAATTTGAATAATAATTAAAATAAAAATTAAATAAATAGGTATATTAGTTCCAGTTTTACTTAATAAAGTTAATAATAAATGACCAGCAATTATATTAGCTGTAAGACGAACAGCTAAAGTTCCTGGACGAATAATATTACTAATTGTTTCAATAAGTACTATGAAAGGTATTAAAATAGTGGGAGTTCCTTGAGGGATTATGTGAATAAATATATGTTGAGTATTATTAATTCACCCATAAATTATGAATCTTAATCATAAAGTTAGGGATAAAGATAATGAAATATTTAAATGACTGGTACTTGTAAAAATATACGGAAATAATCCTAAAAAATTATTAAATAATACAAAGAAAAATAATGAAATAAAAATAAAAGTTGAACCATTAAAACTATTAGGACCTAATAAGGTTTTAAATTCATTATGGAGTTTAGATGAAATAAAATTTCATAAAATAAAATGACGATTAGGGATTAATCAAAATGAATAAGGAATAAATAAAAATCCAATAAAAGTTCTAATTCAGTTAATTGATAAATTAAAGTTAGTTGAGGGATCAAAAATTGAAAATAAATTATTTATCATTTTCAGTAAAAATTATTTTTAGATTTATTACAATTTTTATTAATATTATTAAAATTAATTTTATAATTAAAAATAAAATAATTTATAATATTAAAAATAAAAAAAATAGAAATAAAAAAAATTAATGAAAAAATTCAATTAATTGGTATTATTTGAGGAATAAAAGAATATTACTAATGTAATAATTTAAATTTGACATATTTATGTTATAAATTAACTAATTCTTTCATTAGAAGTAATTGCTAATCTACTATAAAATGGTTTAAGAGACCAGTACTTGCTTTCAGTCATCTAATGAATAATTATTAATTCAATTAATAAAATTTTTAATTGAAATTCTTTCTACTACAATAGGTATAAAACTATGATTAGCTCCACAAATTTCAGAACATTGACCAAAAAAAATTCCTGGACGGTTAATAAAAAATCTTGTTTGATTTAATCGTCCAGGATTAGCATCAATTTTTACTCCTAAAGATGGGATTGTTCATGAATGAATAACATCTGTAGCTGTAATTAAAATACGAATTTGATTATTTATAGGTAAAATAATTCGGTTATCAACATCAAGTAATCGGAAATTAGATAAATTATCATTTGATTGAATTATATAAGAATTAAATTCAATATTATTAAAGTCTGAATATTCATAACTTCAATATCATTGATGACCAATAGATTTTAAAGTAATTAATGGATTATTAAGTTCATCTAAAAGATATAAAAGTCGAAGGGAAGGTAAGGCAATAAAAATTAAAATAATTGCTGGTAGAATAGTTCAAATTAATTCAATTATTTGACCCTCTAAAAGAAATCGATTAATATATTTATTAAAAAATAAATTAATTATTAAATGAGAAACTAAAATTGTAATTATAATTAAAATAATTAAGGTATGATCATGAAAAAAAATAATTTGTTCTATTAGAGGAGAGGCTCTATTTTGGTAATTAAGATTAGATCAAGTTGCCATTTCTAAAAAAAGGATAATCCTTTATAAATGGGGTTTAAATCCATTACATATAATCTGTCATATTAGAACTTACTTAGAATGGGTAATTCATTATAAGAATGTTCAGCAGGAGGTATATTTTGATTTCATTCAATAGATGAAGATATATTTAGAGAAAATAAAATTATTCGTTGAGTGATTATAGATTCTCAAATAATAATTATTATTATTATTATTGAAAATAAAGAAATATAAGAGCCAAGAGAAGAAATAATATTTCAAGAAATGAAACTATCAGGGTAATCTGAGTACCGTCGAGGTATACCAGCTAACCCTAAAAAATGTTGGGGGAAAAAAGTTAAATTAACTCCAATAAATATTGAAATAAATTGAATTGTTAATAAATAAGGATTTATTATTAATCCCGTAAATAAAGGGTATCAATGAATAAATCCTCCAAAAATAGCAAATACTGCTCCTATAGATAAAACATAATGAAAATGAGCTACTACATAATAAGTATCATGTAAAGTAATATCAATAGAAGAATTAGCTAATACTACTCCTGTTAAACCTCCTACTGTGAATAAAAAAATAAATCCTAAACTTCATAATATAGAAGGTCTGTAGTTAATTTGTGTTCCATGAATAGTTGCTAATCAACTAAAAATTTTAATACCTGTTGGGACAGCAATAATTATTGTTGCTGAAGTAAAATAAGCACGAGTATCAATATCTATTCCTACTGTAAATATATGATGAGCTCAAACAATAAATCCAAGTAATCCAATAGCTAATATTGCATAAATTATTCCTAATGAACCAAAAGTTTCTTTTTTTCCTCTTTCTTGAGAAATTATATGTGAAATTATACCAAATCCTGGTAAGATTAAAATGTAAACTTCTGGGTGTCCAAAAAATCAAAATAAATGTTGATAAAGAATTGGGTCTCCTCCTCCTGCAGGATCAAAGAAAGAAGTATTTAAATTACGATCTGTTAATAATATAGTAATAGCTCCAGCTAAAACTGGTAAAGATAATAATAAAAGTAAAGCTGTAATACCAACGGATCAAACAAATAAAGGTATTTGATCTAAAGATATATAATTAACTCGTATATTAATAATAGTTGTAATAAAATTAATAGCTCCTAAAATGGATGAAATACCTGCTAAATGTAAGGAAAAAATAGTTAAATCTACAGAAGAACCTCCATGTGCAATATTGGATGAAAGTGGGGGATAAACTGTTCATCCTGTTCCTGCTCCATTTTCTACAATTGTACTAGAAATAAGTAAAATTAAAGATGGGGGAAGGAGTCAAAAACTTATATTATTTATTCGGGGGAAAGCTATATCTGGAGCACCTAATATTAAAGGAATTAATCAATTACCAAATCCTCCAATTATAATAGGTATAACTATAAAAAAAATTATAATAAAAGCATGAGCAGTTACAATAGTATTATAAATTTGGTCATCACCAATTAAATATCCGGGATTACCTAATTCAGTTCGAATTAATAGACTTAAAGATGTTCCTATTATACCTGCTCAAATTCCAAAAATAAAATATAAAGTTCCAATATCTTTATGATTAGTAGAAAAAAGTCATTTTCGCTAAATAAAATGGCTGAGGGTTAAGCGATAAATTGTAAATTTATTAACGAGAAATTTCTCTTTTATTAAGCTTTATATTCAAATAATGATATAAAATTGCAAATTTTAAGGTGTAAATATTACTAAGGCTTAAAGAAATTTCTTTATAAATAATTTTGAAGATTATTAGTTTATAATTAACTTAAAACCTTAAAAAAAAAAAGTTCTAATAATTATACCTAATAAAGAAATGAAACTAAAAAAATGAATAAAAATTAAAGAATTATTTTTAATAAAAATTTTAAATCATTTTAATTTAAATGAAAAAAATATTAAAAAAGAATAAATAATTCGAATATAAATAAATAATAAAATTAAACTTGATATTAAAAAAATAAATGAAATAATAAAAGAATTATTATTAATTAAATAATTAATAACTAATCATTTAGGAAAAAATCCTAAAAATGGGGGTAATCCTCCTAAAGAAAGGAAGTTAATTATAATAGAAAATTTAATTATAAAATTTATATTAAAAAAAAATAATTGGTTTAAAAAAAAAATGTTAGTAATATAAAATATAAAACATACAATAAATGAAAAAATTGAATAAAATATAAAATAAATTATTCATAAATTTTCACTAATAATTAAAGCTGAAATTATTCATCCTAAATTATTAATTGAAGAAAAAGCTATTAATTTACGTAAAGAAGTTTGGTTGAAACTACCAATAGCTCCAACTAAGGTATTTAAAATTATAATAAAATATAAATAATAAAAATTAAGATAATATGATAATAAAATTATAGGTGTAATTTTTTGTCAAGTTATTAAAATAAAACAATTAAGTCAAGATAAACCTTCTATAACATTTGGGAATCAAAAATGAAAAGGAATTGATCCTATTTTTATAAGTATTGTAGAATTAATAATAATAGAAGAAAAATTATTATAAATAAAGTTTTTTATTAAAAATAAATTTAATAAAATTATAAATAAAAAATTTATAGAAGCAATAGATTGAGTTAAAAAATATTTTAAAGAAGCTTCTGAATTTAGTAAATTATGGGGGTTTATTATAAGGGGGATAAATCTTAATAAATTAATTTCTAAACCAATTCAACATCCGAGTCATGAATTTGAGGAAATTGAAATTAATGTTCTAAAAAATAAAATAAATAAAAAAAATATTTTATTAGAATTTGGATTAAATAAGATAAAAAATAAGAATTGTATTCTAAAATGAAATTGTTCATATTATAAAATTATATTTTAGTGTAAGATGCACAATAATTTTTGAAATTATTAGGTATAGTTTAATTCTATAAAATATAATAAAGGTAAAAATTTACATAATTTATTCTATCAGAATAATCCTTTAATCAGGCACTTTATTTTTAAAAAAAAGGGATTTCCTTTATATTTGGGGTATGAACCCAAAAGCTTCTATTAGCTTATTTTTAA